CCACAGGAACTGTTTATGATATTTTAAAGAAAGCGGGGGTTTTTACAGAATTTAGTCTTAATCAAATGGAAGTCAATTAATGAATTTAAAAATTTTGAACTATTAAATAAAAAAGAGAGAAGATAAATAAAAAAGAGAGAAGAGGGTGTGGGTGATTCGTAGATAGTTTTGGATCCTTTTTTTCTACTATACTATTTCCCCTCCCCCTCTTTTACTCTATTCAATTCATCCTTTTTTATTATTGTTACCATTACCATAGAATGCGATGTTCTTTAACGATCAAAATCGCCTTTTTTGCTATATCTTTATTGGGATATGGGATATAAGTTTGCTATATCTTTATTGGGATATAAGATAGATAGAAAAAGATGAAGTGAATAAATGAAGGAGTTGGACCGGCGAGACCTATCCAATTTTTACATTACTGCCAATTGGATTGGCAGTTTTTCGTTGGAAATACATCAAATTAACAAAGAAATCGGGATTATTTGCCATTTTGTCCTTAATTTCTTCTTTGTTCTTTTTCGATTTAGAGATATTCTCTAGGGCTAAACCCAAGACAAAGATTTTATTCATTTCTATTTTTTTTTTTCTAAGTATTCGATTTATTAGATTAATGTTGACAACAGTGTATCGAACAAATATAATTCGATCGTGTATAAACGCATCTCTTTATCTTCCCTAGGTTTGGTTTTTTACGTCAGTCAAAAGCAAATCAACTCAAAAGGGTGTGGGAATTCTACTAATTTCAAATCAAAAAGATGGGTTTATTAGATTGCTGGTGATACACGAGGTTGTTTTTGTGTGAGAGAAAGAAGAATTCTTTTTGTTATTTTTATTGCGATTGTATCTACACATAGTAAATTGGTTTTTTTTTGGGGGGGTTGCTAACTCAATGGTAGAGTACTCGGCTTTTAAGTGCGTCTAGCATCTTTTACACATTTGTATGAAGGAATGGATTCATTCATATCTTCGGTAGGGTTTGTAAGACCACGACTGATCCTGAACTGCAAGGAATGCATGGAAAAAGCAGCATGTCGTATCAATTGAAAATTCGGAGAATATTTCATTCTTAGTAAGCAAAAAATGAAATAAATTCAGAGTTGGGTCGAGTGAATAAATGGATAGAGTCCTAGGAACCCGATTCATTATAGGGAAAGAAAAAGCAACGAGCTTCTGTTCTTAATTTGAACGGTTCTCCGATCTAATTACACGTTAAAAATCTATTAGTGCCAGGATGGGGAAAGGTTTTTCCATGATTATTCATTTTTTTTTTTATGAGTCCTAACTATTAGCTATTGCCCGCTTTGGGTTAGACATAAATGTGTAAAAGAAGCAGCATATTGATAAAGATAGTTTTTCCAAAATCAAAAGAGCGATTGGGGTGAAAAATAAAGGATTCCTAACCCATCTTAGTCTCTTATAACGAATCTAAACTAATTAGATTGAAAAAGAAAGAGAGGATAGAGAGTCCGTTGATGAGTCTATTTGTTTCCGAGGTATTTATTATTGTATTACTAGAATACCTTGCTTTGACCGTATCGCACTATGTATCATTTCATAACCAACAAATTCCTAACTTGGATTCAAATCGAATTTCAAATGGAGGAATTCCCGGGATATTTCGAACTAGATAGATCTCGACAACACGACTTCCTATACCCCCTAATTTTTCGGGAGTCTATTTATGCACTTGCTCATGATCATGGTTTAAATAGAAATAGATCTACTTTGTTCGAAAATGAAGTTGATTATGACAAAAAATATAGTTTAATAATTGTGAAACGTTTAATTACTCGAATGTATCAACGGAATCATTTGATTATTTCGGCTAATGGTTCTGTTCAAAATCCATTTTGGGGCCACAATCAGAATTTGTATTCGAAAATTCTATCAGAAGGGTTTGCAGTCATTGTGGAAATTCCATTTTCGCTACGAGTTTTATCTTCCTTTGAAAGGAAAGAGAAAGATATAGCAAAATCTCCTACTTTACGATCAATTCATTCAATATTTCCTTTTTTAGAGGACCAATTTTCACATTTAGATTATTTGTCACATGTACTAATACCCTATCCCATCCATTTGGAAATCGCGGTTCAAACCCTTCGCTACTGGGTGAAGGATGCCTCTTCTTTGCATTTATTACGTATCTTTCTACACGAGTATTGGAATAGTTTTAGTACTCCAAAAAAGCATATTACCCTTTTTTTAAAAGGGAATTCAAGATTCTTCTTGTTCCTCTATAATTCTTATGTATGTGAATACGAATCTATCTTCCTTTTTATCCGCAATCAATCTTCGCATTTCCAGTCAACATCTTCTGGAGTCTTTTTTGAGCGAATCCTTTTCTATGTAAAAATAGACCATCTTGTTGAAGTTTTTGTTGGGACTGATTTTCTGGACATCCGATCCTTCTTCAAGGATCCGAATATGCATTATGTTAGATATCAAGGAAAATCTATTCTAGCTTCAAAGGATACACCTCTTTTGATGAATAAAT